TTCCTTGCCTCTTCCTTTTCAGAGATCTCTTTGTTCTCTTCCCAGATTTTTTCCATACTTTCGCTGTCTTCTTCATTATGTTGTTCGCTGAGAAGTTGAGGTCTAACCGAAAGCTCCGATAGTTGTCACTCTTTTGGCTTTCGCTCCTTGATTAATGGTTAGGTCTGAATTCTACAATGGAGCTCTTAATGAACTTTTTCTTGAGCCAACCCTCTTAGTCTTTATTGGCTGGAGGCTCTTACTTTTTCTTTTTTCTATGAATAGATTCATATCAGATAATTATGTGTGAATCTGTATTCATGCTTTATTACATTGTCTTTTATGATATGATTCAAAGACCTTACATAGTGGAATCGTATATCATTTATCTTCATTTTTTCTTTCTTTCGCCTTTCCATTTATCCGAATCCCCTCCTTTAATGTATATTTTTCTTTTTTTTTCAAAGGAATTGAAATGATTGAAGTTTTTCTATTTGGAATTGTCTTAGGTCTAATTCCTATTACTTTGGCTGGATTATTCGTAACCGCATATTTACAATACAGACGTGGTGATCAGTTGGGCTTTTGATTAATTAGATTAATTTACAAATATTTTTTTAATTGACCTCCTGTAGATTAGAGAAAGTAGGTTTTCAAATCTAGATTACTGCTCAGTTATTTCAGTCTAATTCGATAATTAATTCGATTCGACCTAACAAGAATGGAATCGCGCTCTGTAGGATTTGAACCTACGACATCGGGTTTTGGAGACCCACGTTCTACCGAACTGAACTAAGAGCGCTTTCTTATCATAATAGATAAGACTGTAAAGAAAACTTTTTGTAACAAAAAACTACATCTACATCCTGCATGCATATACTTCATATAGAGTATGATAAAAAAAATGATAAATTCTGTTTTTAATCGATTTTAATTAAAATTGAATTACTCCTTACTTCTCAGAGGAAAAGTAATTAGGTAGGGATGACAGGATTTGAACCCGTGACATTTTGTACCCAAAACAAACGCGCTACCAAGCTGCGCTACATCCCTTTCAATTCAATTGGTTTTTATAGTGTAATTGTAAAGAATCCTTGTCTTGTTTTCCACATCGCTATTTCCTATATACATAATTTATCTTGCCATTTCCTCTTTTTGGTCTCATATCATATAAGGTATAATAAAAATATTTTGATATATATGAAAAACCCGTCGTAAATTAAAAAAGACTTTTTGGGAATGCTCAGTAGGAAGGGGCATGCTACTCTATTTTCTGAAAAAAAAATATTTTATCTACCGGATCGTTGTACATTTATTTTAATTTGACTTAGCTTAGGGATTTTGTGTACAAACAAAAGTAGTCTTTTTTAACTTTAAACTATCTATACATCTGATCGTAGATTAGATATGTATTGCCTTTATTTTATATATTACATTAAAGAAAAAAAACGAAGGAGGATTTTCCATGCGGGATCTAAAAACATATCTTTCCGTGGCACCGGTCCTAAGTACTCTATGGTTTGGGGCTTTAGCTGGTCTATTAATAGAAATCAATCGTTTTTTCCCAGATGCGCTGACATTCCCCTTTTTTCATTCTAGTTATTGACGTGGTAAGGGGTAACGAAGATTAGAGATAGAATCAACTATCTGTGATTAATCCCCCTTATTTTAATAATATAAGAATATTCGAGGGGAGAAAGACGAAAAGTAGATTCAACCTCATCAAAACTTGGGATCCGGTTCGAATGAAAATCTCTAAAAAAAGAGGGAGAATGGAAACGAAAATGTGAATCTAGGGTAATAGGTATCATACAAGCTATTAAAATGAGATATTGTGATTAGAAATATAGTTAGAAACCTTTTGATTACGGAGTATTTCTTAAATTTATTTACTATAATTACTTACTCTATTGATTGTGATTGCAACGAAATCTTTCTAATTGTATTTGTATTTCGAGTTAGAAACTTCTATTTTTTGATTTTCCTTTCTTCTTCACTTCGGGTCGAAAATAATAATAGAAAAGTGGCTTGAATCAAAAATCCAAAGGAGGTTAGGTTGATGGCTAAGGGTAAAGATGCCCGAGTAAAAGTTATTTTGGAATGTACCGGTTGTGTTCGAAAGAGTGTTAATAAGGAATCAAGGGGCATTCCCAGATATATTACTCAAAAGAATCGACACAATACGCCTAGTCGGTTGGAATTGCGAAAATTCTGTCCCTATTGTTACAGACATACAATTCATGGAGAGATAAAGAAATAGATCGAACCGAACGTCTGTCTATCATTCTTTCAAGGAAGGGGACAAAACTATTTTCATTCGATTTTATATAAATATATAATTTTTTTTTTTTTGAATAGGTTTTTTGATTTTTTTATGGATTGTATTTTATCAGACTAATTTCTACTCTACCCTCCCGGAGTTTATTCGGAGGGGAACTTGATTTAAATAATTTTTGGGGATGGATTCTTTCCAATCTTCTTTTTTATGACCTCATTGGAAATCAAAGAATATAAAGACAATTCCTATTTAATATAGCTATTTGCGCAAGTATTTTACGATTAAGAAGCGATTGTCTCTTGCGCAGATCATTTATAAATTTACTATAACTAGAACTAGAGTATAGCCCTTTTTTGCGAATTACTGCGTTTATCCGAGTGATCCACAAACGACGAAAATCTCTCTTTTCCTATCTCTATCCCGCTGAGCCGAAACCAAAGCCCTTCTTTTCTGTTGAGCAATAGTTCGAGTAAGTTTTGAATGAGCCCCTTGACGGGATAAACAACTTTTTTTCTGCGTTTCCGAGCTATATATCCTCGTCTAACTCTAGTCATTGAATAAACGAAACTTTGATGAATAACTAATTTCTTTTCTTTCTTTGAGTTTTTCTTTTTCCCTTCCTGATCTATTAATAACTAAAAGTAATTTTCCAATGTATAAAATAAAAATCCCAATGGCTTTTGCTACTATAACCTTCCCGACCACGATTTTTTCTTTTTTTAGACATTTATTTTGCCTTGAAACAAGACAAAAAAATAATAAATTGTATTGGTGTATCAAACAAATAAAAAAAGAAATGTAAATTCAATTTCAATATAGATGAATAAAGAAATAGTGGGTTCCTTCGTTTCTATGGTTATTTCTTAAACGGTGAGGTCCTCTCTATACACCGGAGCCCTTTACTTCATTTACTGAATGTTATTGATAACTTGTACAGTTCAAACTTTTTGGCTCTACCCATGAATTATCCAGTAATAGGTCTTTTACAATGAGATCCACTTATACAGTAACGGTATTGAATTTTGAAGGTTAGCTAGATAGCTGGCCCTGTTAGTCCGTTCTTGCAAGAATGGGAGCATAATTTTTTTGTTTTGCCCTAAAAATAAGATTCCCCGCTTAATGGATAACGTTCGCTACCAATGGGAAATTTTTCTCATCTTAAATCGCCAATGGAAACCATAAATTTCATATGAATAGATCTTTTTCATTTTAGATAGTGACTGGAGTTCTTCCATTTTATCTTATTCACTGGTAATGATCATTAATACTGGAAAAATTCTTTCCTTTCATTTGCTTTTTTGTTCCATCCATATTATAATATAATCTGAACGAGTCACACATACACCCTAGTACATATTCCTCGGCGCTGAGGACATCCCCGGGGGATTTCGCGACATTTCTGATTGGCTGTCTTGCGTTTCTAATAAGTTGTTTAATAGTTGGCATGTTAAATCATATATATAAATGGACAACAAGTTTCAATCAAAACTAACTGAATGAGATTATGAAAAGATAGTTCGAGTTAATGTAAGATTAGAAAACGAAGAGTAAACTGGGTTGTAGTTATTATCTCTAGAGCGGGTGGGACAAATTGCATAGCATTCATAGCCATTCCGTATTCATAACCGAAAAACAGAAAATAAAATTTCTGTCTTATTCTATTCCATTTCTATTAGAAAAAGAGTACAGGTATGACTGGCATAAAATCTACGATTGGACTCAAAAAAGCGTAGGCTTCGGGTAATTTGACTAAGAAAAAACTACTCGAATAAAGGGCAGAATTAAGACAGATCAAACTTAAGATATTAAGCATAACAGACATTTTGTTTTTAAGATAATTGTATTTTGATTGAGTTCTTCATAGAAGGAAAAAATGAAGAAAATAAAAAAAGAAAGATCAAAAATCCTTCTTTTTTTTGAACTTACTCACTCAACCAAAAAACTTTCCATTCTCTTTTGAGAATAGAAAAATTCTACTTGAATACAATATCTTAATGGAATTATATGTAATGATCAATAAATTCAGTATAATTCTATATCTACATGCGTCAAAATACTAACAATAGAATCTAATTTATTCTTTAGATATTTTGGCTGGAATTGACGAACAATCAATAACAACATTAGTCTTTATTAGTGTCGAATAGAAAGAAAAGTGGGGCGTGGCCAAGTGGTAAGGCGTCGGGTTTTGGTCCCGCTATTCGAAGGTTCGAATCCTTCCGTCCCAGAGTAAGAGCATGTGTAATTCTAGTAAATAATTCATCTTGTATTTTTCCGTTTCTAAAGTGTAATATTGGATAGAATTTGATTCTTTCCGCTAATTATTCTAACCAAAATGAATCTTATCTTTTTTTAAATTTCACAAATTCACAAAAAGGGATGATAAGTGTTCAAATGCCGCGCAGATACAACTGAATCTGTTGGGGATTTAGGCAAGATGGGGTTATAAATTACACGAATTTGAATTCCAAAAAAAGGGTGTCATATACCCACCCCTCATATTCATATAGAATAGAAGGAAGTTTGTTATTTTTTTATTCATTCCGGGAAAAGAAATTGTATTTTTCCAATCGATTTTTTCATTTTTATTGTTTTTATTGGATGTAAAACAAATTGGAATTTTTTTAATTATTGAAATTGAAAAAGAAAAATGAAAAATAACTTAATATATATTCTAAATCTTATGTGCCGACTGTCCTAACTGAACTAATGACTATTCATGATTCTATAACTTAATCAACCGCATAGCGGAAACAAATTCGAGGAATGTTATTTATGGTAAAACTTCGTTTGAAACGATGTGGTAGAAAGCAACGTGCGACTTGAAGGACATGATCTGTTGTGGATTCTTATATCCACCATTCTCTAATCTAATTAAGGGATGCTCTTGACTCGACATCCTTTGTTCTCTTCCACTCGAACCCGCATTTTTTGTTGGGGTGTGATGGAAATAGTACATGATGGAGCTCGAGTAGAAAGTATTGATTCATTTCTTAAGGGGAAAGGGTCTAGGGTTAATGTTAATCAATAAGTTGGAACAACTTCGTAAGTATATCTTTGACAGAGATACCGAAAGGACCCCAATCAGGCAAGTTTCAAATCTTAAAGGAAATTTTGTTGGGATTGATAAAACCTTTTCGATAAAAATTATATATATCGTGTGGGAATCCGCCGTTCATATGATTCTTTGATAGAAAGAAATAACAAAAAGGTATGTTGCTGCCATTTTTGAAAGGATTAAAAATCAACGAAGTAACGTCTAAACCTAATGATTCAAAACAAAGATAAAAGATTCCGGAACAAGGAAACATCCTTTTATTTTCTATTTTCGATTTGAATTGTCGCACCAATTAACAATTGGATTTGAATCAGAATGCAGAATGAAAATCGATTCTAAATGAGACAAAAAAGGGTATTCGAGACTGCTCAATAAATGAAATGCCAAAGGATTCTTTTTTTTGGAGCTATTTGAAAGTTATTTAACTTGAGTTATGAGTATACAAATGATTTTCTTTTTTAGGAAAGAAAAAGGACTTAATTCTTCATTTAATTCATTTGATGATTTTATGGACTTTTTTATTTGCCATTCTAATACATAACTTCGAATCATTTTTCTCGAGCCGTACGAGGAGAAAACTTCCTATACGTTTCCAAGGGGGTTGCTGTTGATCTAATCTATCCCAATGAGCCGTCTATCGAATCGTTGCAATTGATGTTCGGTCCAGAAGAGAGGGAAGAGATCTGCGGAAAGTGGGTTTTTATGATCCAATAAAGAATCAAACTTATTTAAACGTTCCTGCTATTATTCTATATTTTATTGAAAAAGGCGCTCAACCTACGGAAACCGTTTATGATATTTTAAAGAGGGCAGAGGTTTTTAAAGAATTTTGACTTAATTAAAAGAAGAAAAATTAATGAAATAAAAAAAAGAGAGAATGAGGTTCTAGCTTGGTATAACTTTTTTTATTCTTCCTTTTATATTCATCTATTTATGTAGATTTTTTATGTAGTGCCAATCCAACACAAGTTTTTTTTGTTATACTTAACTTATATTTTTCTCTTTATATTTCAATTGAAAAATTTCTATACGATTTCTATTTATTATTAATTATTATTATTAAATTATGAAATGAAATTTTGTTATATTATATGTTTAATATTATAAATTATATATTTATATATATTGTTATATAATAAATATTGCAATTCAATATTTTTATTTCAATTTTATTTGAATTTTATTTTGATCCCGATTGTATCTACATAACATATCTATTTTGGGGGTTGCTAACTCAACGGTAGAGTACTCGGCTTTTAAGTGCGGCTAGGATCTTTTACATATTTGTTTTAAGCAAGGAATTCGTCTACATCATCGGTAGAGTTTATCAGACCACGACTGATCCTGAAAGGAAATGAATGGAAAAAAGAGCATGTCGTATCAATCGAGAATTCGGAGAATATTTCATTCGTACCAAACCAAACATTTTAATAATTGAACGAAATGAATTCGCAAGTTTGGTCGATTGAATAAATGGATCGAGCCCTATGGTTCAAATTCTAGGGAAAGAAAGAGCAACGAGCTTATCTTCGTAATTTGAATGATTACCCGATCTAATTAAACGTTAAAAAAATTAGTGCCTGATGCGGGAAAGGCTTCTCCCACGAGTGAATTATTTCGTTTTTAGTGAATCCTAACTATTAGATTATCCGTTTTCTATATGGAGATGAATGTGTAGAAGAAACAGTATATTGATAAAGATACTTTTCCAAAATCAAAAGAGCGATTGGGTTGAAAAAATAAAGGATTTCTAGCCATCTTGCTTTGTTATCCTATAAAAAAACGAATTAGATGGAAAAAAATAGAGAATCCGTTGATGAATTTATCTGTCTCCGAGGTACTTATTATTTCAGAATAGAATACCTTGTTTTGACTGTATCGCACTATGTATCATTTGATAATCCAAGAAACCCCCTGCTTTTTTTTAGTTTTCGGTCTAATTTTAAATGGAAGAATTCCAAAGATATATAGAACTAGATAGGTCTTGGCAACACAACTTTTTCTATCCACTTATCTTTCAGGAATATATTTATGGATTTGCATATGATCATGGTTTAAATAAATCTATTTTGTTGGAAAATGCAGGCCACAAGAAATACAGTTTACTGATTGTAAAACGTTTAATTACCCGAATGTATCAACAGAATCATTTGATTCTTTCTGCTAATCATTCTAACCAAAATGA